ACCCGCACTGTATATATTTATTTATATATATATATATATATATATAAATAAATATATACCCTAGCCTAAAATGAAAGTTATGAAACACCCACTCTAATTTACAAACCAACCTTAAATTTCAAATTTTTATACTAAAATAGAGGTCAAATTTATAAATTATTTAAAAAAATTTCTATTCAAAGCAATTCCAGGTTAAACCCCTGTTTTTACGAGATATACTCCCAATTTTCCCACTATTTTCCAATTTAAAGTACATTTTCTATCAAACTCATTTATTTTCCATTTCAAAGAAATTCTCAGTCATTCTTCTTATTTTTCTACTTAAAACTCCTAAAAATACACCAAAATCTTAAAATTTCACAACTTTTTCTGATAAAAAAACTCGATCAATTTCCTTCTTTAAAATAATTATTCCACTATTCTTCAACCTTAAACCATCCTCGTTTCTAGATTTCTAATAAAAGTAGTTTATAAAAACACTGATCTGTGAATTCAGAAATGCTTTACGCCTTTTATCTTATGTTTATGCTATCCTCCCCAAAAAAAATATCTCTTTTTATCTGATCTATTCTTATTTTAATTATCATCCCACTATCCTTTATTCATCTTATCTCTATAAAATCCTCCATTTTAGAATGAACCCTTCTTTCCATAAACTCATTTCACATTACTATTCCCTTTATTTTTGATCCTCAAGGCCTAATTTTTTCTTCTTCAGTATTAATCATCTCAGCTAGAATTATACATTTCTCTGAATCCTATATAAAACACGATCCTTTTCTAAAACGTTTCATTCACTTAGTCATCCTTTTTATCCTATCTATAAATATACTTATCTTTATTCCTCATTTAATAATTCTTCTCCTTGGTTGAGATGGCTTAGGAATTACCTCTTTTATTCTTGTTATCTATTATCAAAATCCAAAATCCCTAGCAGCAGGAATAATCACTGCCCTTACCAACCGAATTGGAGACGTAATAATTCTTCTTGCCATTGCTTGATCATTTAATCAAGCTCATTGAAATATTTTAAATATGTCTTTCTCCTCATTTTCACCTTTCATCTGTCTAACCATTTTTATTGCCGGTTTAACCAAAAGTGCCCAAATTCCATTCTCTAGATGACTTCCTGCTGCCATAGCAGCGCCAACACCTGTTTCAGCTCTCGTTCACTCCTCAACTCTAGTAACAGCAGGAGTATTTCTCTTTATTCGTTTCTATTCTTTTCTTTCCTTATTTTCTATATTCAGCAAAATTCTTCTTATTGTAGCATCAATAACTATACTTATAGCAGGAATTTCAGCCATAATAGAATGTGATATAAAAAAAATTATTGCCCTCTCTACTCTAAGTCAACTTGGAGTTATAATATCAAGACTAGCCATAAACCTTCCTATATTAACTTTCTTTCATCTTATTACACATGCTATATTTAAAGCTCTTTTATTTATATGTGCAGGATCTCTCATCAACCTTCATTCTCACTCCCAAGATCTCCGATCTATAGGAAATTTATCTAATCAAATACCTCTCCTCACAAGCTCTATAATTATTGCAAATGCAGCCCTCTGTGGAACCCCATTCATAGCTGGATTTTATTCTAAGGACATAATCATTGAACTTTCTCTATACAATATAAATAACTTTATCATTATTCTTATATATATTTTTGCTACAATCCTTACAACATCATATTCTATCCGATTTCTTTTATCAACAATCTGAGCACCATCTATCTCAACTCCACTTCATTCTACAAATGATTTAGACCTAAATATCTCAATTCCAACATTAATTCTAACCTTAGCAGCCATTTTCATAGGTTCTCTTATTAATTGAATTTTTATTTCCCCTCAAGAAGAGCCAATCCTAATTTTAAGATTAAAACTACTCCCTATTCTATGCATTATTTCTGGTCTCCTTCTCCTAACTAGTTCTTCCTACTATATATCATCTCCTAAATCTATTCTTATCTCCCTCAATAAAACACATAATATAAACTCTATAATATGATTCCTTACTCCAATCTCTTCCCAAGCAATAATCAAAATTCCTCTTATTATAAGACACAAAATATATAAAATTATAGATCAAGGATGAAATGAAACCATAGGAGGTCAAGGATCTTTAATTTTCTCCAATTTCATCTCCTCCAAAATTATCAATCTTCAAGACAATCTTTCTACACTCCATATTCTACTAACATTTATTTTATTTATTCCCCTTATTCTTTTATTTTTAGATAATTTAAAAAAAATATAGCCTTGAAGATGCTAAAATGATTAACCTCTCTAAATATGTATATAGTATAAATATTACAATAGACTTTCAAGCTATAAATGATCTCAATTCTATACATCAAGAAATAGTTTAATAAAACATTAACTTTGGGAGTTAAAGATCAACTTCTTTTGTTTCTTGGCTGAAGAAGCTATTAGCATTGATCTTGTAAATCAAAGATAGAAATTCTTTTCCTTCAGCTACTATGATAACCCCAATTCTTGTTTTAACTTTTAGATCCTTATCCTCTTTAATTACTATATCTATTCAACGCAACCATCTACTTATAGCTCTTCTTGCTCTCGAAACACTTATACTATCTCTAACCCTATTAATTCCTCTCTCTATATTTAAAAATAGATCGAACGACATTTCCACAATTCTTATTATTCTTACCTTCGCTGCTTGTGAAGCAAGAGTAGGCTTAGCATGTCTCGTCAAACTAGTTCGATCTAAAGGTAATGATCTAATCAAACTTCTAAATTCTACTAAATGCTAAAACTATTATCTCTCTTAACCTCAATTATTTTCCTTCCTTTTTTTCTTAACTCATACAATATATTACTCATTTCCTCAAGCATTCTCTTTATCTCCTCTGTCCTATCATCATCTCTAATATATAAACAAATCAATCCATTAATCTTTAATCTTTTTATCATTGATAATCTCAATAGACCATTGATTTCCCTTTCCATTTGAATCTCATCACTAATAATCTTAATATCATTTAGAAAAAAAAAAAAAAAAAAATTATTCTTAATCATTTCCATACTTTTAATTCTTCTTCTTGCTTTTTCAGTTTCCGATATATTATTATTTTACATTACCTTCGAATCTTCCCTTATTCCAATTTTCCTTCTAATTCTAGGCTGAGGATACCAACCAGAACGTCTTCAAGCTACTTTTTATCTTTTAATATATACTATTATAGCGTCTCTCCCCCTTCTCTGAGCTCTAACTTCTATCTCCTTATCTACAGGCCACTTATTTATATTTATACCTTGAGAACTACTTTCTATCTCCAAGAATCTTTATATTTTTTGACAAACTTGTATAATTCTAGCTTTTCTCGTTAAAATGCCCATATTTCTTATACATTTATGACTTCCTAAAGCTCATGTAGAAGCTCCCGTTGCTGGATCCATAATTCTAGCAGCAATTCTTTTAAAATTAGGAGGTTACGGCTTAATGCGCCTATATACAAATATAAAATTCTTTTCCTCTCTTAATACTCTAATTATTAGAATTTCGTTAATTGGCGCTACCATCACATCCCTTATATGTATTCGTCAAACTGATATTAAATCCTTAATTGCCTACTCTTCTGTTGGTCATATAGGCCTCTTAATTGCAGGAGTTCTATCTAATTCCCTCCTAGGAATATATGGAGCATCCTTAATAATAATTGCCCATGGTCTTTCTTCCTCTGGCTTATTTGCTATTAGATTTATAACCTATAAAACTACTAATACACGAAATCTTTATCTAACAAAAGGACTATCAATAATATTCCCTCATATAACATTAATATGATTTATTCTCTTAGCTTCTAATATAGCTGCTCCCCCTTCAATTAACCTAATCAGAGAAATCTTTTTAATTTCTAGAATTCTTTCCTTCTCTAAATTCTCTTGACTCCTCTTGTCAATAATTAGATTTCTTAGAGCTACATACTCATTATTTCTCTATACTTCTAGACAACACGGAACAATTCCCAAATTCTCAAACCCTATATCCTCTTCATCTCCCTTGTTCTTCTCTATTATCTTCCTTCATTTTATTCCTATCATTTTGCCTGTTTTTAAATTAGATTTATTTATTATTTAATTCCACTATCTTTTAACCTTAAACCTTCGTACTCTTAATATTAAAGGCTTCATAGTTAAAATAAACACTAGTCTGCAGAATTAGAAATGCATTCCTGCTGAGCCTGAGTAAGATAAGCTAATTAAAGCTATTGGGCTCATACCCCAAACATGAACATAATTCTCTTACTATTTGTTTAATTCTAGCAATTTAAATAATCCTTTCATCTTTATATATGTAACTATTAAACTCCCATCTCTCTCTTATTTTAAAACTTCAGTCAGTGCAATATAAAACTCTATATACTTTTCCAAAAGATATGGAAGATGAAAAAATAGGTGGTAAAATTCGTGCCAGCAACCGCGGTTATACGATAACCTAAATTTATTTCTATTGATAAAGAGAAATAAATTAAAAAGATAAATTAAATCACTATTAGGTCCAATTTTCATTTATATTTATCCATAATTATCTCCCAAATTTTTCTCGAAAGCTAAGATAAAAACAAGGATTAGATACCCTTCTATCCTTAGCTATTAATTCTTCACGGGTAGTAAAAACTCAAGTTTCAAACCCAAAGATCTTGGCGGCATCATAATCCAATCAGGGGAACCTGCCTCTTAATCCGATACTCCACGTAATCCCAACCTTATTTTGACTTTCAGCCTGTATATTGCCGCCACAGCTTACCTTAAAAGAGAAGTAAGCTAAAAGAATCCTTCTTCTAAATTCCAGGTCGAAATGCAGCCAATATTAAGGAGCAAGGTGGGTTACAATCTTTATTTAAAGACACTTTTTCATAAATACCTCAAGGTGGACTTGAAAGTAATTTTTTATAATTCTATGAATTAGGAAATCTATGATGTGTACAAATCGCCCGTCACTCTCGTTGAAAAATGAGATAAGTCGTAACATAGTTGATGTAATGGAAATTGCATCCGAAGTATTTAAATTTCACTTACAAAGAAATAAAGCTCTTTAAGCTACTTCGTTTCTTTTTTTTTAACCTAAAATCCCCACTTCCTCTTATCGCAAGAAAATTATTTAGATTATTAAAGTATGTGTAGTACCTTTTGCATCATGGTTATACAAGAATAAAAATAATTTTAAATCCCGAAATATAATGAGCTGTTATACTCTTGTTCAGAACCCATTTTTTGATATCGCAATATCTTAAACAAAGAATATATCAGAGGCTACATACCTATCGCATTATTTTATAGCTGGTTTTCCCCTCATCCAGTTTTAGCTGAATTAATTGAAAAAAAAAACTTTATCTTATCAATTCTTTATTTCAATTGAGGACAAGCTCTATTGACTATTTTATTATTTCTAAAAATAATACCCTAAGTAGGCCTAAAATCAGCCACCATCTATCTCGTTGCAGAGTTATTTTAATATTAATTTCAAAATAATACCTTTAAAGGAATAAGTTTATAAATCTTCATATACTTAACTTATGTATAAATTAGTATTTTTTTTGTATTTCCATAAATTTCTCTAATTAATAAATAAGGAACTAGGCAAATTTGATTTCGCCTGTTTACCAAAAACATCGCCTATTGATCTATAATAATAGGTAAACCCTGCCCAGTGATACGTTTAACGGCCGCGGTATTCTGACCGTGCAAAGGTAGCATAATCATTTGCCTCTTAATTAGAGGCTAGTATGAATGGGTAAACGAAAGTCAAGCTGTCTCATTTATTTTTATATAAATTAATCTTTAGGTGAAGAAGCCTAAATAAAATTAAAAGACAAGAAGACCCTGTCGAGCTTTATTTTTCAATTAAACTCCATTTTATATATCCTTTAATTTTAAATTTTGTTGGGGCGACAAAGGAACTATCTATCTTCCTTAATATATAAAGACCTCATTTCTTCCTAATGACCCATTTTATGATCGTAGAAAAAAGCTACCGCAGGGATAACAGGCTAATCCTCCACAAGAGCCCAAATCTAATGGAGGGATTGGCACCTCGATGTTGGCTTAGGACCTCTTTTAAATGCAACAGTTTAAAAAGAAGGTTTGTTCAACCTTTAATCTCCTACATGAGCTGAGTTCAGACCGGCGTAAGCCAGGTCAGATTCTATCTTTAATTCAAACTAAGTCTTTTAGTACGAAAGGACCAAAGACTTAAAAATCATTTTTCTCCCGATTCCATATAAAGAATTTTAAATTACTTTCATTAATAGGTTGGCAGATTTATGTACTTGGCTTAGAACCAACTTATAGGACTTCCTCCTACCTATTTGCCATCTTAGTTCATTTAGAATATTTAGTTTGCATCTAAAAGGAAGCCATGCTAGATGACAGCTTTTCGTTTTGGAAACAAGTGATTTTGAAAATCACCAAAAGATGTTCGAATCCTCTCAAAGCTTATGAAATATTTAGGACCAATTTCCTCTACTATTATTACCTATATTATAGCTCTCCTGGGAATAGCCTTCTATACCCTTCTTGAACGAAAAGTCTTAGGATATATTCAACTTCGAAAAGGCCCTAATAAAGTAAGAATTTCTGGTCTTCCCCAACCAATTGCTGACGCAATAAAATTATTTCTTAAAGAACAATCTAAACCAAAACTAGCTAATTTATACTTATTTATCCTTATACCATCAATCAGCCTATTTCTCGCTCTATCTCTATGATCTTTATATCCTCATCCATTTATATCCGCTTTTATTCCTATATCCGTAATTATATTTCTTTGTATTTCTAGAATAAACGTTTATATTACTCTAGCGGCTGGTTGGTCATCAAATTCAAAATATGCTCTCTTAGGAGCACTACGCAGAGTAGCCCAAACAATCTCCTACGAAGTTAGAATAATTTTAATTCTTCTTAGCCCATTAATTTGCTCATCCTCTCTCTCCCTCTTTCAAATTTCTTACTCACAAAATTTTATTCCAATACTTCTTTTTCCAATATTATTTTTCTCATGATTCATTACTATTTTAGCAGAAACGAATCGATCTCCATTCGATTTTGCAGAAGGAGAATCAGAACTTGTATCAGGCTTTAATACTGAATATAGAAGTGGAACATTTGCCCTCCTTTTTATAGCTGAATATACAAGAATTATTATTATAAGACTAATTACATCATCAATTTTTCTTTCAACCCCATCTTCCCATGCCTATATTTTCCCACAAATCTTATCTATTAAAACAATAATTTGTGCCTTTTTATTTCTCTGAATTCGCGGTTCCCTTCCTCGTATACGATACGATAAACTTATATCCCTTACATGAAAAATTCTTCTTCCATTCTCTATTTCTTCTTTAGTTTTTATCACCCCTCTTATTTTTCTTCAATATTCATTAGATAGCTAAATAAAGCATTGAACTTTTAATTCAAAGATAATTTTTATATTTCTAATGTGATATTGGTCCAAGACTAGTAGCTCTGATACTGCTACAAAGAGAATATTTTCTCCAATATCTTTATGATAATCTCTCTAATTAACTTCTTTATTGCTATCTTTATTTCTTCTCTTCTCATCTCATTAACTTTAGTAATTTCTTCCCGTTCCAATCTCGATCGTGAAAAATTATCTCCTTTCGAATGTGGTTTTGATCCTAAAAATTTTGCACGCTTACCCTTTTCCCTTCGATTTTTTCTATTAGCAGTAATTTTTATTGTTTTTGATATCGAAATTGCATTACTTCTTCCAATTCCATTAATACTTTCCTCTACAACCCTTCATCAATCCCTATTAAACATTTCTATATTTCTTTCTATTCTTCTTATTGGTCTTTTTCATGAATGAAATGAGGGTTCTCTTGACTGAGCTAAATAGAAAAAGTCCGGGACAGAGAAAGACTTCTAATCTTTTTTCTGAAAAGTTCAACTCTTTTCTTTATCTTATGCAACACCAAAAACCTTATCTCTTCCTATTCTTTTCAACTCTTTTATCTAGAACAATCATGGCTATTTCTTCATCAAACTTTATCCTATTATGAATTTCTTTAGAACTTAATATAATGTCTTTTATTCCAATTCTATCCTCATCAAAATCTAATCTAGAAACAGAAGCAGCAATTAAATATTTCCTAGCTCAAGCTACCGGCTCTGGTTTCCTACTACTAGGTATCTCTTCTATTTCTATCTTCAATAACCTTATATCACAATTCCCTTTTATCTTAATTCTATCCATAGGACTTCTAATTAAAATAGGTGCTGTTCCATTTCACTTTTGATTTCCTCATGTAATATCTAACATTTCATGACTATCCTGCATCATCTTATCCACCTGACAAAAAATCATCCCTATTATAATTCTATCTTATTATTCCTCATCAATTCCATATTTATTTTTACCTATTGCGATTTTAAGAGCCTCTGTAGGAGCATTAGGCGGATTAAAACAATCTCATTTACCATCACTTATAGCCTATTCCTCAATTGCCCATCTAGGCTGAATAATTTCATCTATTCCCTTTAATTCATTTACTACTATTATTTATTTTATTATCTACTCTATTTCAACCGCTATCTCTATACTAATTATAAATCTAATAAAAACTCTAAATTTAAAATCAATAATTTCATCAAATTTAATCTCTATAAAAATAAAATTGCTTCTTAGCATATCTATCCTCTCTCTCGGAGGAATACCTCCACTTCTCGGATTTATTCCTAAAATTATTATTTTAAAAACACTTCTTCAATCTTCCAATCAACTCTGCGCACTTATTCTCCTTCTTTCTTCTGTACTAACTTTAAGATACTATCTCAATATATCCATTTCCTCCCTAATATCATCCTCCATCCCTTCTCCATCAAATCCACCACAATCTCCATCTTTTTTTAATACATCAATCCTTACTCCTCTTGCAATCCTAACCCTAGGACTATTTCCGCTCCTTCTAATCTATGCGATGACTATTCTCTACTAATCATAAAGATATTGGTACTCTATACTTTATTTTTGGAACATGAGGAGGTCTTCTAGGAACCTCTATAAGCCTATTAATCCGTGTGGAATTAGGTCAACCAGGTTCATTCCTAGGTAGAGACCAACTCTACAATACCATTGTAACAGCTCATGCTTTTCTCATAATTTTTTTCCTTGTAATACCAGTTATAATTGGAGGATTTGGAAATTGATTAGTCCCCCTTATACTAGGAGCCCCAGATATAGCTTTCCCACGAATAAATAATATAAGATTCTGACTTCTCCCACCATCACTTCTTCTTCTCATCTCATCAGCAGCAGTAGAAAAAGGAGTAGGAACAGGATGAACAGTATATCCCCCACTTTCAAGAAACATTGCTCATGCTGGTCCATCCGTAGACATAGCTATTTTCTCTCTTCATCTTGCTGGAGTATCATCAATTTTAGGTGCAATTAACTTTATTACCACTGTAATTAATATACGATGAAAAGGTTTACGATTTGAACGAATTCCTCTATTCGTTTGAGCTGTAAAAATTACTACAATTTTATTACTTCTTTCTCTACCAGTTCTTGCTGGTGCAATCACTATGCTTCTTACAGATCGAAATATTAATACCTCATTCTTTGACCCAACTGGAGGAGGAGATCCAATTCTATATCAACACTTATTTTGATTTTTTGGCCACCCTGAAGTATACATTCTTATCCTTCCTGGATTTGGAGCAATCTCCCATATTGTCACTCATTTTTCAGCCAAATCGGAATCCTTCGGAACATTAGGAATAATTTACGCCATATTAGGAATTGGAATTCTAGGATTTATTGTTTGAGCACATCATATATTTACTGTAGGTATAGACGTTGACACTCGAGCCTATTTTACTGCAGCAACTATAATTATTGCTGTACCAACGGGTATTAAAGTATTTAGTTGATTAGCCACAATTCATGGCTCTCAAATCAAATTCGAAACACCAATATTATGAGCCCTAGGATTTATTTTTTTATTCACTACTGGAGGTTTAACAGGAATTGTTCTCTCTAATTCTTCCCTAGACATTATTCTTCATGATACCTATTACGTAGTAGCTCATTTTCACTACGTCCTATCTATAGGAGCCGTTTTTGCTATTTTCGCTGCCTTCACACATTGATTTCCTCTAATATCAGGCTTAACTCTACACACTCGTTGAACCAAAGTTCACTTTGGTCTTATGTTTATTGGAGTCAATCTAACCTTTTTCCCTCAACACTTTCTTGGTCTTAGAGGCATGCCTCGTCGTTATTCAGACTATCCTGATTCATTTACTAAATGAAATGTAATCTCCTCCGTAGGATCAATAATTTCCTTTATTGCTCTTCTCTTATTTATTTTCATTTTATGAGAAAGATTTATTGCCCAACGAAATGTTTCAACCTCCTTTCACCAATCTCACTCTATAGAATGACAAAACACACTACCTCTAGACTTTCATAACCTTCCAGAAACCGGAATCATCTCTCTTATCCACCACGAAATTTCTCCAAATCTTTAAAGTGAAAGCTATAATAGCATCTATTTGTTAAGTAGACTTATGTTCTCTAGAACTCACTTTAATGTCAACATGAGGACAATTATCTCTTCAAGACTCTTCTTCCCCTATTATACAACAACTTTCCCAATTCCACGATCACGCTATAACTATTCTTATTTTAATTATATCTATTGTTAGTTACGCGATAATCTCTCTCCTAAATAATAAACTCTCCTCTCGATCAACTTTAGAAGCCCAAGAAATTGAAACCATCTGAACAATTACACCAGCTATCATTCTAATCTTTCTAGCACTTCCATCTCTTCGTCTTCTATATCTTATAGACGAAATTAGAGAACCTACAGTTACCTTAAAAACTATTGGACATCAATGATATTGATCCTATGAATATTCAGATTTCTCAAACATTGAATTTGACTCCTACATAATCCAACCTATAGATCTCAATATAGGACAATTTCGCCTCCTAGAAGTAGATAATCGAACTGTCCTTCCAATTAATACAGAAATTCGAGTTTTAGTAACAGCTGCAGACGTTATTCATTCCTGAACAATTCCAGCTATAGGAATCAAAGCTGATGCCATTCCAGGCCGACTTAATCAACTAGATATTCTTTCTTCACGTCCAGGAATTTTCTACGGTCAATGCTCCGAAATTTGTGGAGCTAACCACTCATTTATACCTATTTCCCTGGAAATAATCAATATCCCTTCCTTTAACAACTGAATTAAATCACTTTCCTCTTAATTTCTAAAAAGCTAGTTAATTCATAACACTAGATTGTCAATCTAGAATTACTTTTATAGTGCTTTTTTAATAAAGTTAATTTTATTTACTCTCCCTATGCCCCACCTTTCCCCAATATCCTGATTTCTTCTTCCAGCACTCTTTTTTCTTCTAATCCTTTTTTTCTCATCATCAATCTGATGACATCAATTTCCAATAATTTCAAAAAAACTCTATTCTTATCAATCTTCCTCAATCTGATCCTGAAAATATTAAGATGGCAGATTATTATGCTTCAGACTTAAGCTCTGACCAAGGAATTTTTCCTCTTAATATTATTTATAGTATAAATAGTACATTTGTCTTCCAAACAAAAAGTCCTCTAATTGGTAAATAAGTGAAATGACCGAACTTAGGTATAAGACTGTAAATCTTATTATGGATATTTTCCTTTCACCAATCCCAACATATGCCTCGACAACCTTTTCATCTTGTAGAAATCAGTCCCTGACCCCTATCAGGATCTATCGGAGCTCTTATATTTACTCTAGGCCTTACCTCTTGATTTCACAATTTCGGATCTAAACTTCTTATTTTAGGTTTCATTATTATTCTTCTTACAATAATTCAGTGATGACGAGACGTAATTCGAGAAACAACATTTTTAGGTTTTCATACCCTAAAAGTTTCACAGGGCCTTCGTTGAGGAATAATTCTATTCATTTCTTCAGAAGTTTTATTCTTCTTTGCATTTTTTTGAGCCTTTTTTCATAGCAGTCTAGCCCCTACCCCCGAACTTGGCTCCTCATGACCACCTATAGCTATTTCTACTATTAATCCTTTCTCTATTCCTCTTCTCAACACAGCCGTACTTCTTGCCTCAGGTGTTTCTGTAACCTGAGCTCATCACAGAATTATTGAATTCAAATTCATAGAAGCTTCCCAAGCTTTAGTTCTTACAGTTTTATTAGGTGCTTATTTTACATTTCTTCAAGTAGGAGAATATCTAGAAGCCACTTTCTCCATCGCCGATAGAATCTATGGATCTACTTTCTTTGTAGCAACAGGATTTCATGGCCTCCACGTACTAATTGGCTCCTCTTTTTTATTCGTCTGTTTAATCCGCCTTATTTCTAATCAATTTTCCAGTGGCCATCATCTTGGATTCGAAGCTGCCGCTTGATATTGACACTTTGTAGACGTAGTATGAATTTTCCTTTTTATCTGTATCTATTGATGAGGATCTTAATTTAATTCAACCATATCAAATCTCTATTTTATAAGATAGTGTATAGCGCACCCGGGCCTTTGAATCCCGAAGATTAGATTCATTCCTATTCTTATAAATGTTTTTAATTTCTCTATTCCTTATCAGAAATGCAATAGCAATAAGAATTATTCTAGCCTTAAACCCCATAACAATAAGAATCTGAATTCTTCTTACAGCTCTTTTCTTTGCCCTAACTCTTGCCTCCTCCTCAGCCTCATGATTTGGCCTAATTCTCTTTATTATTTATATTAGAGGCATATTAGTAATATTTTCCTATTTCGTCGCCATTCAACCAAATCAACATCTTGAAGTCTTTAAAATCATCATTCTTTCCTCACTCTCTTCTTTTCTCCTGTTTCTTCTTAGAAACTTTTTATCAAAGCCTTCCATTCATATTTTTAATCAACACAAAATTTCTCCATTTCTTCTTCTATCTTTAGAATCCTCCTCTCTATTCTTTATCTTAGCCTCATCCTTATTTCTTACCCTAATTGTAGTAGTAAAAATTTCTAATCTTTCTCAAGGTCCTCTTCGACCATTCTCTTATGTTTAGCCCTTTCCGCAAATCTCATCCAATCGTTAGCATCCTAAATAATAGTCTTATTGATCTCCCAGCACCTAATAATCTTTCTTCTTGATGAAATTTTGGCTCTCTCCTAGGCCTATGTTTATCCATTCAAATTATTTCAGGCCTATTCCTATCAATACATTACACTTCAAATGCAGATTTAGCTTTTTCCTCAATTTCCCATATTATACAAGATGTAGAATATGGTTGACTTCTTCGAAATATTCATGCTAACGGGGGCTCAATATTTTTTATTTGCTTATACCTCCATGTAGGCCGTGGTATATATTACGGCTCTTTTCTATTTTCTGAAACCTGAAATATTGGCATCCTTATTATAATTTTAGTTATAATAACAGCCTTTATAGGTTATGTTCTTCCGTGAGGTCAAATAAGTTTTTGAGGAGCCACAGTAATTACAAATCTACTCTCAGCCATTCCCTACATTGGAAATCTCTTAGTAGAATGAGTTTGAGGAGGTTTTGCAGTAGACAATCCTACTCTATCTCGATTCTTTGCTCTCCATTTTATTCTTCCTTTTATCATTGCTCTCCTTTCAGCCATTCATCTCCTCTTCCTTCATCAATCTGGATCTAATAACCCTACTGGTCTAAACTCAGACTCTTCTAAAATTCCCTTTCATTTCTTCTATACAACAAAAGATCTTGTAGGCTTTATTCTTCTTATATTTTTTCTCCTTCTTATTTCTTTAGGAACACCCAATCTTCTAGCCGATCCAGAAAACTTCTTTCCTACCAACCCCCTAGTCACTCCAATTCATATTAAACCAGAATGATATTTCCTTTGAGCTTACGCCATTCTACGCTCTATTCCTAATAAACTAGGAGGAGTTATCGCTATATTTATAGCAATCCTCATTCTTGCAATTCTACCTCTCATCAATTCTCAAAAACACCGTGGATATCAATTTTACCCTTTATCTCAAATTTTATTTTGATCTCTTATCAGAATCACATCCATTCTTACATGAATTGGAGGTCGACCAGTAGAAGCTCCTTTTGAATCCATTGGGAAAATCTCTACCATTCTTTATTTTTCTCTCCACCTACTCATTCCATCGTCTTCTGCTCTATGAGATTTATTTAAAAACTCCTAGAATCTTAAGTTAATTAAAACTAAAGGCCTTCAAAGCCTTAAATGGTATTTCCAGATTCTGAATTTTAATTTATGATAACAGACATTTTCTCTATTTTTGATCCATCCAACTCCTATCTTTTCTCTTTTTTCTCTATAATTTTTTTCCTTTTTTCCATTTCTCCAATTATTATTTCCTCACTTAGCTTCTGAATATCATCCTCCCCTATTCAATGAACCCTTATATCCCTTAAATCCTCTATATTCAACCAATCATCTCGTACCATAGGATCTCACCTTAAATCATTTACATTCATTATTCCATCAATTTTTATCCTCATTATTCTAATAAACCTCATAGGTCTTCTCCCATATATATTTAGTCTATCCTCCCATCTTATTTTTACTCTCTCAATTGGATTTCCCCTTTGAATATCTCTTATTATTTCGGGCTCCAAATCCAATCCCTCTATATCCCTAGCCAACCTTCTACCAAGAGGGGCTCCAGACTGACTATCTCCTCCCCTTATTATTATTGAAACTCTAAGAATTATTATTCGACCCATCACTCTCTGTTTTCGTCTTGCAGCTAATATAACCGCAGGACACATCGTCTTAGCCCTTATTGCTACTTACCTATCTTCCTCAATCCTTCTTTCTTCTTCATCCATTATTCTTCTATCTTTCATCCAAGTAGGTTATTTCATCTTTGAAATTGGCATTTGCCTTATCCAAGCCTATATTTTCAGCCTTTTAATTACTCTTTATTCTGATGATCACCCACTTTAAATAGGCTTATACTTTGATTTCGACTCAAAGAAAGAGGAAACTCCCTATTTTTTTTTATTAATATATATATATATGTAT